AGGCAGTTTTAATTGGTCAATAAAAATACATTTCAATTCGATTTCTTTTTTGTTTTTTCTTAGTTTATCCAACCCATCATGAAAAGTAAAAAAGGGTAAAGTAACCCTTTTTTGATTGTCCTCTAAATTTGTGTCTTGTTCTTCTGCATGTAGAAAAGGAATAAATAAATCAATCAAATTACGGGAGGCCTCGTAAAGTGCTTCTTTAGGAGTTAAACTTCCATTCGTCCATATTTCAAGAAAAAGTATCTCTTGTTTTTCATTCCCATTCCCATAAGAATGAATACTATGATTTGCATTTCGAACAGGCATGAATACAGCATCGATAGGATAACTTCCTTCTTGAGCGTTTTTTGGTGTTTTCATACGATATCCGCGATTCCTCTCGATTTGTAATCCAATATACAAATCAATTGGTTCCGCCAGGCTAGCTATATGCTGTGTAGTATCAACTATTTCCACAGAAGGCGGTGAGATGATGTCTTGAGCAGTTACATATCCAGGACCCTTGACACAAATATATGCGTCGCGAGTTCCATATAGATTACTTCTCAATACAATTTCTTTCAAATTCATTAAAATTTCATGTACTGATTCTTCAATACCTACTATGGTAGAATATTCATGTGGTATCTTTTCAGATTTTGCGCGTGTGATACATGTTCCTTCTATTTCTCCAAGCAAAGCCCTTCGCATCGCGATGCCTATTGTATCGGCTTGACCTTTCATAAGCGGAGACAAAAGAAAACGTCCATAATAAAGACGCTTACTGTCTGCTCTTGATTCAACACACTTCCACTGTAGTGTCCGAGTAGATGCTGCTACTTTCTCTCGAAGCATAATAATATTTATTATTTGATCAGATTATTGAATCATTTATTTCTCTTGAAATCCGTTCAATTCTTATTTTATTTCTATACACGTCTTTTTTTAGGAGGCCTGCATCCATTATGTGGCATAGGGGTTACGTCTCTGACAAAACTTAATAGTATACCACTTCTACGAATGGCTCGTAATGCTGCATCTCTTCCAAGACCAGGACCTTTTATCATGACTTCTGCTCGTTGCATACCCTGATCTACTACTGTACGAATAGCATTTGCGGCTGCGGTTTGAGCAGCAAATGGCGTCCCTCTTCTTGTGCCCCTGAAGCCACAAGTACCGGCTGAGGACCAAGAAACTACCCGACCCCGTATATCTGTAACCGTTACAATGGTATTGTTAAAACTTGCTTGAACATGAATAACTCCTTTTGGTATTCGACGTCCATTCTTACGTGAGCCAATACGTCCATTCCTACGCGAGCCAATTCTTGGTATGGTTTTTGTCATATTTTATCATCTCATAAATATGAGTCAGAGATATACGGAAATATCCATTTCATGTCAAAACAGATCCTTTATTTGTGTATTGGGTCCTTTTGAGAGTCCCTTTTAAGAAAGATTATCCCTGTCTCTGTTTATGCCTTGGGTTGGAACAAATTACTATAATTCGTCCCCGCCTGCGGATCAGTCGACATTTTTCACAAATTTTACGAACGGAGGCCCTTATTTTCATATTTGTAATTCCTTACCTTAATTTCGAATCTACTCCTTGGAAGAAAATAAGTCTCTTGAAATTTTGAACCTCCAATTGCATCCGCACGAGAGGGATGTTGAAAAAGCCGCTTAGTCGGTCGAATCTTTGTTGCGGAGTCTATAAATTATGCGTCCCCTGGTTGAATCATAACGACTTACTTCAATTTTTACTCTATCGCCTGGCAGTATCCGTATAAAACTACGTCGGATCCTTCCTGAAACATAACCTAGAATCAGATCTTCATTATCTAAACGAACCCGAAACATACCATTGGGAAGTGATTCAGTAATTAAACCTTCATGAATCCATTTTTGTTCTTTCATTCCAGGTAACCCCCTTGAATTATCAACTAATGGAGGAGGAGTGATATTAGACAACCCGCCTTTTCTCTTTTTTTTCACAAAACAAAGAGGAAGTTACGGATGCAATTCGGATACCAGAAAGATTACCATATATAACACAAAATTTCTCCTCCGATTCCTTCTAGTCGAGCCTCTCGGTCTGTCATTATACCTCGAGAAGTAGAAAGAATTACAACACCCATTCCTCCTAAAATCCTAGGAATTCGTTGATGGTTGGAATAGATTCGTAGGCCGGGTCGGCTGATACGTTTTAAAACAGTTCTATATGGCCCTTTTCTATTCCTTCTATGTCGCAGAGTTGAAACCAAGAAAAATTTATTGCTTACTCGATGTTTTCTCACATTTTCGATAAAGCCTTCTCGCAGAAGTATTTTAACAATGTTTTCGGTGATATTCGTAGATGCTATTCGAACCGTTCCTTTTTTATCCATGTCAGCATTTCGTATAGAAGTTATTATTTCAGCAATAGTGTCCCTACCCATGATGAACTATAATTATTGGTGCCCCCGAGTTTTTATATAATCAACATGCTCTGCTTTTTTATTCTTTTTTTTATTATTTAAGGTATATGCGTGAGAAACAATCTACTAATGCATTCTACTAAGTAAATGAATCTTATTTAGATACCCTACTATTTCAGATAGCCTATTATTTTAGATGACCTACTTATCTATATTATGATTATGTTCTCGTCTATTAGTATTTATAATACCTCAGGAGCTAATGAGACTATTTTAGTAAAATTCAACTGTCTCAATTCCCGAGCGATCGCACCAAAAACTCGAGTTCCTTTTGGATTTCCTTCTTGATCAATGACAACTGCTGCATTGTCATCATATTGTATTATCATACCATTGTTACGTTTGAGTTCTTTACATGTACGTACAATTACAGCTCTGATTACTTCTGATCTTTGTAGAGGCATATTGGGCACTGCTTCTTTGATTACAGCGACAATAACGTCGCCAATATGAGCATATCGGCGATTACTAGCTCCTATGATTCGAATACACATTAATTCTCTAGCTCCGCTGTTGTCCGCTACATTTAAATAGGTCTGAGGTTGAATCATATTATTATTATTATTCTTTTTTTTTTCTTTCAAAGCGCGAAGAAAAAAAGAAGAAATATTGTTTGTCCAGAAATAGAAATAAAGAAATTGCGGTTTTTTTCATCACAAGGCCCCTTCCCTTTCGTTTCTTTCATACCCCTATTCCACAATAACGAATTGAGTTCGTATAGGCATTTTGGACGCAGCTATAGAAATAGCTTCTCTGGCTACAATTTCTGATACTCCACCCATTTCATAAAGTATTCGACCCGGTTTAACGACGGATACCCAATATTCGGGAGATCCTTTCCCCGAACCCATACGTGTTTCGGTAGGCCTTACTGTAACAGGTTTGTCTGGAAATATACGTACCCATATTTTTCCACCACGACGCGCATATCTTGTCATGGCTCGTCGCCCCGCTTCTATTTGTCTAGATGTGATCCAAGCGGGCTCAAGTGCCTGAAGGGCGTATCCGCCGAAACAAATTCGATTGCCTCGATAAGATATTCCCTTCATTCTTCCTCTATGTTGTTTACGAAATCTGGTTCTTTTGGGGTTATAGTTGATGGTTGTTTCTCAATGCCATCTCTACTGCAGAACCGGACATGAGAGTTTCTTCTCATCCAGCTCCTCGCGAATGAAACAATTAAAAAATATTACAGATATTTATTTGTATTTAATGAATAAAATAATAAATACATCATGGAATTTTTTGAGATCGAATCTGTCACGTAGGAATTGTTATATCTTGCTCGTATATAAAATTATAAATAGATTTCGATTCTATTATTTTTATTTTCTTTATAATTATAAAATTATAATATATAAAGATATATTATAAATTCTATTAAATTTTGTAAATCTAAGAATATATAATAGAATCAAAAAAAAAAATAGAATTCTTAATTCTATTTAATTTAAAATAATTGTCTTAAATTAATGAATCTTTATTTTTACCTTTATTCAATCGCCCAAAACTTAGCAATCCAATAAGGCTTTCGCGGGCGAATATTTGCCCTTTTAACATCACCTTTCATTCGTAGGGGCATCCCATAACCTAACAGAATAGAATTGGTTCTTGGCTCGTTCCGCCATCCCACCCAATGAATCATTAGGATTCGTTTTCAAGGAATCTTACGCAGTCACGGGTTCCGTCGTTCCCATTGCTTCTCGTTCTCGATTAATGGCTAGGCCCAAACTCTGCAACGGAGCTCCTAATAAAAATTGTTCCTAAATCAATCTACTCAGTCTTTATTGACTTGATGCTCTTTATAATTTTTTCTTATGAATTGGATTCATCTAATTCATTATTAATTATGGACGAATCAAATACGTATTAATGCTTTATTACACTGCCTTTTTTGAGATAGTTCATAGACCATACATATTGGAATCATATATCATTGCTATTCTTTTTCTTTCTTTCTCTCACCCCTCCACCTATCCATATCCCTTTGTTTTTGCTTCACTTAGAATCTGATTGACTTGTCTTTTATGTAAGATTTCAGTTGCTACAACAATATGATCGATACATCAATCATATAGTGACCGGTTCCTTGGATCTAGATAATACGAAGCAATGAGCTGGTTATTAGTTATCTAGTTATTAGTTCATACTAGGGGGCGGTCCCTTCCTTTTTAATCCTAACCCTAAATAAAAAACCAACGAGTCACACACTAAGCATAGCAATTATATGGAGTCAATCGAATTGTTATTCAACCTTATAGAATTAGAAAAATTAGAATTTTTTTTTTTATTTTAATTCAACGGAAAAAAGATGAACGAGTTTGTGATTTTTATTCAATTGCCGGATCGGATGAGTGGAACAGAAAGACAACGGAAGGACCGTTATTCCTCGTCTGTAAATATCCAAATTTTGATTCCTAATGCCCCGTAGATAGTTCGAACTGTATAGGAACAATAATCAATTTTAGCTCGAATGGTTTGTAGGGGAACCCTACCTTCTCTGATCCATTCGACACGTGCAATTTCTTTTCCGTCGATA